AGTAAAAACAATGAAATTGAACTACATATGATAGAAAACCGTGTGAATCATCAATAGAATATTTGATTCACACGGTCCGCATGCTGGTTCATACAATGCGTCGCCCGCTCTTGTATTTGTAATAACTTGTCTTGAATTCAATTAAATGTTGATGGAAAAGAACCATAACTATGTAACCCTATTCCTAATAGATTGACCCCAAAATAGCATATCCAAATTATAAGAAAGCCTATAGACGCTACAATTGCAGAATTTGCACCCCGCAAATTTCTATTTGTTCGAGTATGTAAATAAATTGCAAATACGATCCAAGTAATAAATGCCCAAGTTTCTTTTGGGTCCCAATTCCAATATGACCCCCACGCTTCATTAGCCCATACCGCTCCCGAAAGGATTCCTATGGTTAAAAAAGTAAATCCTAAACTAATAACCCGATAACTCCAATAATCCAATTGTTGAATCAATTGGGACCTGTAATAATTTTTAGCAGAAAAAAACGAAGTATTTTCTAAAACATTTTCATCCAAGAAAAATGGCTCGTTTAAAAAACCATTGCTCTTATAAAAAAGCTTTCTGTTTTTTCGAAATGTAATCACTAGAAGTGCTACTGATAATAACGATCCACATAAAAGGGCTGCATAGCCCAATATCATCATACTTACGTGCATTATTAACCACTCAGATTGAAGAGCAGGTACTAATATTCCAGATTGGTGTATTTCAGTTAAAATACCTGAAGTAGCAAAGCCTTGGGTCAAAATAGCACTTGGTCCAGTTATTTTACTTAAAATTAAAACATTTTTTTTGAAATACGGAATTATATGAATCAGGGAGAAACTCCATGAAAGGAAAATTAATGATTCATATAAATCGCTTAGTGGGAAATGTCCTGAAGAAATCCACCGAGTAACTAATAATCCTGTTATAAAGAAAAAAGTAACTATTATGCCCTTTTCTGACGACTCGTATAGTTTTACAATTTCATCGACTAAAAGGGTTATCAAATGAATTGTAATTACAATTGAAACGATCGAAAAGGAAATGTGAGTTAATATATGCTCTAAGGTTGAAAATATCATAAAAAATCTTAAAAAATAAGAGTCCCTTAATTACATAATTCTAAAATGGAAATCGGGAATTGAATTCATTATAAGATCGATTTATCCTTTTTAGAAGATGGTATGCCGCCACTCGGACTCGAACCGAGATGCATTAGCACTGCTTCCTAAGAGCAGCGTGTCTACCAATTTCACCATAGCGGCCTGTCTTGAACTCATAATAGCCTATGAATAAGCAATTGTCGAGATTGAGTAAGCTATTTTAGTTTAGTAATGATTCAAAATGGATCAATAACAATAAAAAGTTGTTCAAATAGGAATTTTAGGTTGAAGGTTCATTATTTTCGATTTGAGTTTAGAGTCTTTGTTTTTTTTATTTAACCTGGGACTTTCCTATATTTTATGCTTTCCTCGAATTCAACTCTTGTAACTAAACCGTTCTATACTCAATTAAGGAATAGAGTTAAAAAAGTTTTTGTTTTAATTGTTTAAGCAGCAATTTCTTATTTTTTTTTTCATAAATCTAAAATAAAACAAAAAAGGGATTTTGACGACAAAATAGAAAGAAAAGAACCCATTTTGTATCGCTCAAAATTCACAATTAGTCATACAAAATTTCATTAATCAATTTTCTCTATTGGGTTAAGGGCAAGATATATATGGGGGTCTATATAATAATTCAGAGAAAATAAAAAGTTAGAAAGTTCGACAAAACAAAAAGGTTTCAAAATCGAATCAATTAATTTCAATGAGTTCTTAACTTTCACTAAAGATTTTTATATACGTTCTTCTATAGATATGCAAATATAGAATTTTATTTTCATTTTATTCTGCAAATAGGTCGATGGGGAAAATAAAACTCCCCACCTTGGAATAGAAATGATCTTTATTCTTTTGTCAACAAAAAAGTTATTATTAAGTGAATAGTAAATAGAGGATTTCCTAATTCTATTATTTTATATATCAATCAGAAAAGCGAATAGAGTTCCATTACATATACATATGGATTGGTGAGCTAATCAATATCAAATAGGAAAGGGAAATCGTTAAATTATTCAATTAGATAATAATTGAATAATTTAAGAATAATTGAATTATTTTTTCAAGTTGATTCAAATTATTTTAACGTTTTATTACTTATTTATTTTGGTTTGGCGTACAAAAAAACTTTTTGAATTCCCGGTAGAAAGAGATTTCGCTAACGAAAAAGCCTTTAATGCTACCCAATACCCCTTCCTTTTCCAAATATTTTTACGAATACGCTTTTTTGATGTCGAAGTGCGTTTTTTTGGAACTGCCATTTAGAAATTAAAAAATTACTCATTGTTATAGCTGGATGTGAAAGACATCTATTGTTCAAAACGAATTCTTTTTAATACATATTTATTTTCGAGCTAATAGTGTCCTCCTCAAATAAAACATTATCGAGATAGGCAAAAGAT